AATAAGTCTATTATAGTTTTATGTGTAGAACCCTCTATTATCATTATTATTATTAAAAGAATCATTGCTCCACGACCATTTAAAATTTCATTTTCTAGATAAAATCCCCATCTAAATTTATACTTAGTTGAATTCTTATAATTATAGTTATTATTCATAAAATTTTATTTTATTATGTTTAAAGAATATGATATTATAGTAAGTATATATATATATATATATATACTATAATAGTATATAATTTAATTATTTATAAGTGCGAAGTTTTTATAAAATTTTCAAGTTTTATCTAGTCTTAATTAAGACTAACGATATATAATATATTATTATATTAAATTATAAGATATAATTATAATAAAAATAAATAGGTCATTACTATTTCAAATAAACCGATATCAAAAAAACATGGAAAACATTTTCAAATTAGCTCTGGAAACTGGAGGATTCGAGCCGCCTCAAGATTTTAATCCTTTAGATTTTGAAATACGCGATATTATGAATTTCATTATTTATTTCATAAAAGTTTTTCTTAGGCAATACTATTGGATTTTAACATTAAGGTTATCTATACAATGGTTTCCAAATATTAATCCTTATATTCATCCAATTTACACGTTAATCTTTTCTACAGAATTTTTTTTAAAACAATTTAAAAATTTATTACCAATTATATTAGGAATGGATATGTCTGCTATGTGCGCATTTCTCTGTTTAGAGTGGATAATAAGAACTTTAGATTCTATTAACTTTACATAAACGAACTCATAAAATTAAAAATAAATAAGATGTTGAAAATAAGATTTAAACGTTCTGGTCGTAAAAAACAGCCTTTTTATAAAATTGTAGTGATGGACGTTAAGACGAAACGTGACGGAAAAGCTTTAGAGGAATTAGGCTTTTATAACCCAATTACAAAAACTTTAAATATCAATTGTGAACGAACAATCATGCGATTGAAGAATGGAGTTCAACCAACGGAAGTTGTAAAAAATTTATTACGTAAATCCTCAATATTTTAAATATACTTCTTTGAGTAATGAATTTTTATAGAAATTCACAACAATCCTATATATATGTCTTTAAAATTATTTGGAGTAAAAATTATCTTGGATTAGCTGTCGATAAAAAACTCCAAAGCAATCAAACTTTACCGTTAACAACGTTCTTTTTTTGGCCTAGAGAAAATGGTTGGCAGTTACTGAAGGAAGAATTATCCTGTAAACCTTGGATATCAAAGGAAGACTCTATTGATATCTTAAATGGTTATAATGAAATTATAAATTATTGGATAGAGAACGTTAATAAAATGGAAGGAATTAAAAAATTAGTCGTAGACAGTTCAAAATTAAATTTTGAGTTAGTAGCAAAGGTTTAAGGAAAAATATTATATTCATAGATATTTTTAAAGTACTATAAAAATTAGAAATAACAGTGTATTATTAATATTATTAAAATAGGGAAATATCTATATCTAATTACAAGACTGGGGTAGGAGGATTCGAACCTACGAATGGCGGAGTCAAAGTCCACTGCCTTACCGCTTGGCTATACCCCAAAAGTTATTCTTTATTGATACAAATAATTCTTATACCAATTGAGGAAAAAGTAGTTAATTCTTGAGCTAGGAGAGATTCGAACTCCCGACACCGTGGTTCGTAGCCACGCGCTCTAGTCCACTGAGCTACAAGCCCTATATAACTTTCAAACATAATTATACTATTTAATCAAACAAGAAGCAATTTATATTTAATTCTTGTACTTAAAAGAAACCAAACTTAAATTTTAAGGTTATTAGAACTTTTATTTAAAATATTAGTAAAATACTTAAGTTAATTCAAATGGTACGTTATCGAGGACCACGATTAAAAATAATTAAAAAATTAGGGCAATTACCCGGTTTAACAAGAAAAATAATAATAAAAAAGAAAAATAAACACCAAAGAGGAAATACTGAGGAAAAGAAGTCCAAGTCATCTGCGTATAAAATTAGATTAAATGAAAAACAAAAATTACGTTATAACTATGGAATAACTGAATCGCAATTATTAACTTATGTTAAAGAAGCTAGACGAAGAAAAGGTCTAACAGGTTTTTTATTAATGCAACTTTTAGAAATGAGACTGGATAATATAATTTTTCGCTTAGGAATAGTTCCAACAATACCCGCAGGAAGGCAATTTGTAAGTCACGGGCATGTATTAGTAAATAAAAAAAAAGTAAATATACCTAGTTTTCAATGTCGACCTAACGACATTATTAGTTTTTCGTCAAAGTCTAAAATCACTAATTTACTAAAGACAAATTTAAGTCAAATAAATAATATAACTGATAACATTTCAAATAGTCATTTAAAATTTGATCAGCAATCTTTAACTGCTAAAATTAATAGGCTGGTAACCCAGAAGGATCTGTCATTTAAAATCAATGATATGTTAGTAATTGAGTATTATTCAAGATTAGCTTAACTTATATTATATAAAATTTATTCGAGATTCCATCTAACTTCACATCTATTTTCTTCATATTTTAAAGTTCGTAATACTGATAACATATGTTCTTCTTGACGAGGAGTTAGACATTTTTTTTCTAGCAGTACTTCTGTATAATGATCCTTTATTTTTACATATTCCGTTTGTGCTTTTACAAGATGGATTAAATTTCCTACAGCATCGGGTATTATTTTTGTTTCTTGGAAAAGATACAAGCTTTCTTTTTTCTTTTCTTCTTCTTTATTTATTATAAAACCCTCTTTTGTCGTTGAAAGCTGACGTGTTAAAAACATTTCAGTGTTACCTTTAGACGGGTCTACCATAGGATAACAATTTTCTTTTTCTAAAACATTACATTCAAGTAAACTGGTACTTGTATAAGATAATGCTTCTTTCAATGTCTTACTAATTTGGGATCGACGTTCGCTATAGAGACTTTTAATACCATAAGCACTTGCTAACAAATTAAATTTTGGTTCGCCTTCTATCATACTTGAATGAGAATAACGCTGTTCGTAAAAGGTTTCTTGCCATTGCCTTACCATACCTTGCCAATGATTATTAATAATAATCATTTTAATCGGTAAATTATATTTCGAAATAGTCCCTAATTCTTGTAAATTCATTTGAAAACTTGAATCACCGGTTATACAAATAACCTTTTTTTTATTTTGTGCTACCGCTGCTCCTATTGCAGCGGGTAAACCAAACCCCATCGTTCCTAAACCAGCACTAGAAAGCCAATTACGAGGTTTACATTTTAAATATTGTGCAGCCCACATTTGATGTTGACCCACGTCAGTCGTAATTATTGCATTAGGCTCAAGAGCTGTTACTTTTTTAATAACCTCTTGAGGTAATAAAGTATCACCTGATGGAAGTGCTTTTAATGGAAATTCTTCTTTCCATTCATCAGTTTGCGAATACCATTTTTTAAATACTTTGCGAAGAGGTTTTTTGTACCATTTGTATTCTGGTCGTTTCATTATCAATAAAAATTCTGATAAAATAACCTTAATATCGCCAATAATACCAAGTCCAATAGTTTTATTTTTTCCAATTTCTGACTCATCACAATCAATATGAATTATAAATGCTTTACAGGCAAAATCTTGTAATTTTCCAGTAACTCTATCATCAAATCTTGCACCAACAGCAATAAGTAAATCACAATTTCCAATAGCGAAATTTGCATATGCAGTACCGTGCATACCTAACATTCCTAAACATAATCTATCATTTTCATTAAAAGCACCTTTACCCATTAGAGTAGTAGTAACAGGAATTCTAAAATAATGTGCAAAATGATATAACTCAGCGGTTGCATTAGAGCTTATAACCCCGCCTCCAATATACAAAAGAGGTCTTAAACTACCTGAAAGTCTATGTAAAGCTGTATAGATTGCATCAGTTTGATTAGCAATCTGATATCGCCAACCTAAAATTTTATGAACCGTTATCTCGTCACAGGTTTTAAATTTCCTTATTTTTTCTAAACCTATATTTTTTGGTATATCGATTAAAACGGGACCAGGTCGTCCATTTTGAGAAACATAAATTGCCTCTGTGACGATCTTAGATAAAAATCTAGCTTCCGTTATTATATATGAATGTTTAACCATTGATAGTGTTATTCCATAAATATCAATTTCCTGAAAAGCATCTGTCCCCAAAAATTGAGTTCCGACTTGACCAGTTATTATTATCATAGGAATTGAATCCATATAAGCTGTTGCAATCCCAGTCACTAAATTGGTTGCCCCTGGTCCAGAAGTTGCAAAACAAACACCGACTTTTCCACTAGCTCTACTATAACCATCAGCTGCATGAGTGGCGGCTTGTTCATGTCTAACAAGATAATGTTTAATAAGATTTTTATCTTCCCAAAAAAATAGTTCATCATAAATAGGTAATATTGCTCCACCGGGATAACCAAATATTGAAGAAATTTGACTACGTACTAATGTATCAAATAAAGAAAATGCTCCTGTATGAATGTAAAATTCCTTATTATGAATTTCTCGAATATACCTAAAGGGATTGTTAAGTCTATTAATTGTTTGATCATTTAAGTCTCGTGGAGTGTTTTCTCCTTTACGTATTTTAGATTTTTTTAATTTTTTCTTGTCATACTTTTTTGTTTCTCGTTCTTTTTGTTGCTCTAAATATTGTTTATATCGAACATCATTCGGGGATCTTTTTCTTAGCTTCTCCATTCTAGAAGCTTTTAACCAACGTAATACAATATCATTCTCATCATCTTCATTAATTCTTCCCATTTTTTTTATTTTTTTTTTCTCTCCATACTCATCATAACCTTCATAGTTAACGCGTTTATCTAACTTAAATCTATCAAATGTGGCTAATTTAGTTTTTTGAGAAACCTTTTTATAAACATTCTCTATTCCGCGATTATTATTGTAATTGTCAATTCCATAAGTTTTAATGTAGTTTTCTTGCTTAACGTCATTAATTAAATTATTAATTTCAATTACCCTAGAAGTAGAAGGGGATTTCATCGCATGATTTCCTCTTACAGAAGTGTATAATTGAACTAAATCTTTACTAGTAGGATATTTCATTTGTAGACGATAGATCAAATCATTTATTTTGTCACGTTTCACTTCCCCTTGACACCAACTTAAATTTAAAGCTTGTTCAGTTGACATAAATTAATTACCTTAAGATATAATAATAAATGTAATAAACTATTCTAAACTAACCATTTGTTTTAGGATATATAATAATACAATTATGATACTAAGAAAAAAAAAAATTACTTTTCTATTAACCTTTTTTGACTGATTAATAAAAGGACTTAATAATATTAAAATTAATCCAAACATTGATGATATAAAAAACCTTGGATAACGTAATAAATTATCCCAAAAAATCATTTCATACTCCTTTTTATTATTACCTTTTTAATGACAAATTCAAATTTTAGCTAAATTTAGTAAAAAAGTTTAGACATCCTAGATTAATACAAATTAATTTAAAATTATTAATACATTAATTCTAATAAAGTGAAAATCAAAATTAGATAATAATTTATATTATATACTAAAACAATATAAATTTTTCTATTAATTTAGTCAATAGGAAGAACTTACTAATTTACTTTCTTTTTTTTTTATCTTACATAAGTTTTAAAAATTCATCATTATACTTATAGAACTATGACATTACTTATTTTAGGAGGAACAGGAACTTTAGGACGACAAATTGTTCGAAAAGCATTAGAAAATGGTTTCCAGGTTCGTTGTATTGTTAGAAATAAAAGAGCTGCAAATTTTTTGAAAGAATGGGGAGCTGAATTAGTTTATGGGGATTTAACTTTGCCAGAAACTTTACCTGCTGCTTTTCAAGGTGTTACAGCTGTCATCGACGCGGCAACAACAAAAGTCACAGAGGAAAATGATAATAGTAGTATAATAAATGTTGACTGGTATGGAAAACTAATTATAATAGAATTATCAAAATTAATAAATATAAAACGATTTATCTTTTTATCTATTTTAAATTCAGAAAAGTATCCTTATATTACTCTAATGGAAATGAAGTATAGAGTAGAAAAACTTATTAAAAGTTCAGGTTTAACTTTTACAATTTTTAAATATGCCGGATTTTTCCAATCACTTATAAATCAATATGCATTACCACTTTTAGAACAAAAACCTATTTTAACTACATCAAAATCACCCGCTATTGCTTATATTGATACCCAGGACGCTGCTTATTTCTGTATTAAAAGTTTATCGATTAAAGAAGCTCAAAATAAAATATTTGCTACAGGCAGTTCCCGAGCGTGGAAATCTGAAGAAATTATTGGCCTTTGTGAAAAATTTTCAGGGCAAAAAGCAAAAACTTTAATGTTTTCTATATTATTTTTTAAGATATTTCGTCAAATTACAGGATTTTTCGATTGGAGTCTTCAAATAAGTGAACGATTAGCTTTTATCGAAGTTATTAGTGATACACCAAATTTTAAATCCTCAATTCAATATACTTATCAGATATTAGATATTAATCCTAGGGAAATTTTAGAATTAGATTTTTATTTCCAAGAGTATTTTGAAATAATGCTTAAAACATTAGAAGAAATCAAAAAGACAAAAGCTTCTATTATTACAACTTAAAAAAAAAAGAAAATATGAACCACGCTTTTTTTATCGTAAAAGTGGTTAAACCTCCAATCCATTTAATGTTTAAAGATTATGAAACAATTGAAATAAAAGTAGAATTTCCAACTACTCGTCAAAAAAACTCGAAAAATGAAATTATACTTTTACTTTGGGGTAATCATCGAGAGGATTTTTTGAAATATTACAAAGTACAGGATTATTTATTAATCGAAGGTATTGTTACATTTAATGTTAACAATAAAGAAATAAAAGTCACCGTTAAAAAACTTTATCCATTTCTGTTAGTCTAATACTAATTGAATTTTTTTTTGACCTAAATATTAAAAGCTAGCGAAATAGGTGTATACCTATTTTGGTAACTTTTATTTACTATTTTTTTATCCAATCATAACCCTTTTCTTCTAATATATTTGCTATCTTGCTATCCCCAGTTTTAACTATTTTTCCATCATCCATAATATGAATAAAATCAGGTTTTATATATTCTAATAACCGTTTATAATGTGTAATAAGAATTATACTTTTATTTTTTTTCTTTATTAATGTATTAATTGTTTCAGAAATAGATTTTAATGCATCTATATCAAGCCCTGAATCTGTTTCATCAAGAATCCCTACTTTTGAATCTAATAGAGCGAATTGTAAAATCTCATTACGTTTTTTTTCCCCCCCAGAGAACCCTTCGTTAACATTTCTAGATATAAAACGTTCATCCAATTTAACCATTTTTAACTTTTCTTTTACTAACTCATAAAAAGTTAAGGGATTCACTTTTGGTAAAGCTCTTGACAATTGTTTAGCATTATATATAGCTGCTAAAAACTCTTGATTATCAACCCCTGCAATTTCAATAGGATATTGAAAGGCTAAAAATAAACCTAAATGAGAACGTAGGTCTGGCTCTAAATCAGAAATATCTTTCCCCTCGAATAATATTTCGCCTTTTGTAATATTATAGGAAGGATGACCAGCAATTACTTTAGAAAGAGTGCTTTTACCAGAACCATTTACTCCCATTATAGCATGTACTTCTCCTTCAAAAATTGATAAATTAATTCCTTTCAAAATTTTACTATCATCAATATTTGCATGTAAATTTTTAATTTCTAATAATGGTAGTTTAGTTTTTTTAATCATCCGACACTTCCTTCTAATTTTATCCGTAATAAGTGTTCAACTTCAGTAGCAAACTCAATTGGTAGTTCATTAAAAACAACTTTACAAAAGCCCGTAAGTATTAAAGTAACAGCATCTTCCGTGTTAATCCCTCGCTGTAAAAGATAAAAAATCTGTTCTTCACCAACTTTTGAAGTAGAAGCTTCATGTTCTATTTTTGAAGTTGAATTTTGTACTTGGATGTAAGGAAAAGTATTTGCTTGGGCATTTATTCCAAACAACAGTGAATCACATTGAGAAAAATTTCTACTATTTAAAGCTTTTGTGCCAATTTTAACTAGTCCTCTATAACTATTTTTTGAATAACCTCCTGATATACCTTTAGAAATAATTTGACTTGTGGTATTTGCACCTATATGAATCATTTTAGTTCCTGTATCAGCCTGTTGTCGATTAGTTGTCAAAGCTACTGAATAAAATTCTCCTTTAGAGTAACGACCAATTAATACACAACTTGGATATTTCCAAGTAATAGCAGAACCAGTTTCTACTTGTGTCCAGGAAATTTTTGAGTTTTCTCCTATTGCTAATCCACGTTTGGTCACAAAATTAAAAATCCCTCCTATACCATTTTTATCTCCCGCATACCAATTTTGAACTGTCGAATATTTTATTTCTGCATTTTTTAATGCAATTAGTTCAACAATAGCTGCATGGAGTTGGTTAGTATCATATTGGGGAGCTGTACATCCTTCAAGATAGCTAACATAACTACCTTCTTCTGCAATAATTAGCGTACGTTCAAATTGTCCCGCTTCTCTATTATTAATTCGGAAATATGTTGATAATTCTAAAGGACATCGTAAGTTTTTAGGGATATAACAAAAGGACCCATCTGTAAAGACAGTCGAATTTAGAGCAGCAAAAAAATTGTCTCCTGAAGGTATTACCGTACCTAAAAAATATTTTACTAAATGAGGATAATTTATAACAGCTTTCGATATTGAACAGAAAATAACTCCATATTTTTCCAATTCTTCTTTGAATGTGGTCGCAATTGAAACACTATCAAAAACTGCGTCAACAGCAACATTTGCTAAACGCTTTTGTTCATTAAGAGAAATTCCTAATTTATCAAATGTGTTTTTTATTTCTGGATCGATCTCATCCAAGTTAGATAAAGTCTTTTTTTTCTTTGGTACAGAGTAATAAATAATTTTTTGATAATCTATATCTGAAATATCTAATTTTGCCCAGGTAGGATTTTTCATTTTTCTCCACCTTTTTAATGCCCCCATTCGAAACTTGAACATATAATCAGGTTCATTATTTTTTCTTAAAATATTTCTTACTATTTTTTCATTTAATCCGGGTGGAAGCGTTTCAGTTTCAATATCAGTGAAAAAACCATACTTATATGGTTGATTAACAAATTGTTGTAGATTAGTATTTGTATTATTCATAATAACAATAGTTTACAACTTAGTTGCTTTAGATATAATTAATTACTTAAATTTATAAATACATATATTTATACAATATCGACTAATTTATTTATTATATTTCTAATATGAATCATGAATTTTTTAATTTCGTTTTTAATACCACAAAACGTCAATAGATAGAATTTTTTCACAAACATTATAATGTTTGTAAAAAAATTCTATCTATTGATTTTATATTATTCAATCTTATATAAATTCCTTGACAAAATAATTCTTCTCTGTAATAGAGAAGAATTTAAAACTTCGTTTCAACAAAACGTTGGAAAATAAATCGATTATGTTTTTTATTCATCTTAATAACACGTGATCTAACAAAACCTAAATCAAGAGCTTGATAAATAGTTTCAGCGTAACCATAATTTAACTCTAGTTTCTTTAAAAATATAGAAATAATTTCTTTTTGAGTCCAAGATTGAGAATCTGTGATTATATCATAAGATAATTTATTATATTTAAAAGACAAATAATTTTGGTGAGTTGTATCGTATATGCTAGATTTTAAATAGTCAGAATTAACTATTGGAACTTCAATAGTTTGATGTAATTTATGTTCTATATAGGGATAACCAAGTTTGTTTATCACTTTTTTTAAGATCTTAGAATTTGTATATTTTGTTTTAATAGAAGTATAATGAGACATAATTTTATTGGTTTTTTAAAAACTTGAAAACTAAAAGATTTAACAATAATTTGCTTAATTTAATATAATAATACTAAATTTTTAAAATAACGTCAAGAAGCACAACACTTTAAAGAATTGTATAATTAGAAAAAAACCTTTTTTAAAGTGAGCTCAGCAGGAATTGAACCTACATTAGGAACTTAGAAGGTTCCGGTCTTTATCCATTAGACGATGAGCCCTTTGAAATACGTAAATAGAGACTGGGTAGTACTGGATTCGAACCAGTGACCCTCTGCTTGTAAGGCAGACGCTCTACCACTGAGCCAACCACCCTTGACTTTATTTGCTTAATAAGCATTATAACATATATATATATATAATATCTTATACTGATTGTTAATGGGATTTAAAATAAATAAAAATTATAATTGACAATGATTTAAATAAAGAGTATATTGCATTGACTAAGTAAAAAATTGGATTTAGGAGTTTTATGAAAGCTGTAATACAATTTATTAAAGGAATTGACGAAACTACTATTCCAATTATTTATATAACGCGTTCACCTGATGGAACTACTGGCACAGCAACGTTTATTTTTGAAGATGCTAGTTTATTTTATGCAGGTATTAGTTCACAGAGTGAAATAACCGGAATGTTTCTTATTGATAATGAGGGTACTTTAAGTACAAGAGATATTAATGCAAAATTTATTCAAGGTAAACCAAAAACTCTTCAAGCCATCTATATTATGAAAAATGCTGAAGCTTGGGATCGTTTTATGAGATTTATGGAGCGCTATTCAGAGCAAAATAATTTAACATTTATTAAGGCTAAAATAAGTTCTTAAATCAAGTAACAAAAGATATATATAGTCTGATAGGAAAATTCATTTTTAGTCTAAAATTAACGAGAAAGAGAAATTATAATAATGTCTATTATTACCTCAAGATTTAATTTTAATAAATTTGGTTTATTATTATCAAAACATAGTTATCAGATAAAAAAAAACGATATATTGGCAGGTATTTTAATAGGGTTAGAACCAAATTATGCCTTAATCGATCTGGGTTTAGAACGAATATGTTTTTTACCCTTAAAAGAGTTTTCTCTATCTAAAATAACAAATACTCAAGAGTTATTAAATATTAATTTTATTGCTGAATTTTTAATTCTTGATATTAAAAAAAATAAGCGAATAATTGTTTCATTAAAACGGGTAAAATACATTTACTTATGGAATCGATTAAGGCAATTAGATTTTACAAATATGATTATTTATGCGAAAATTGGAAATTCATTAGGAAGAGGAAAGCTAGTAAGCTTTAATGATTTATGTTTTTTTATACTAAATGCAAATATACCTAAATACTATCGTAGAACAAGTAATCCAAATCTTTTTATACCTTTTAAATTCCTCGAGATTAAAGATTCTTTTCATATTGCTCATATAAGTTCAACATCCGCAGTTTTCAGTAAAGTTAATAAAAATTTAATAGTTGGTTCACTCTATTTAGGAAATATTATTTCTATTAAAGAGTTTGGTATTTTTATTAATATTTTAGGGGTAAAATGTTTAGCCCATATTTCGGAAATTTGTCAAAACCAAACACTAGATCTTACCTCCTTTTATAGTTGTGGAGATCAATTATTATTCAAAATTGTTTCTAAAGATATAGAACGTGGTAAGATTTCGATAACTCTAGAAAATTAACCACCACCAACAATTGTGAGAATTTCTATTTTATCGTCTCGTTTTATATATTTTGATCTCAGAGTCAACTTATTATTTATCCTCCCATTATGTTCTAGAATAACCAGGTCCTTTGGATAACTAAGAAACTCTAGAAATTCAAATATTTGAAAAGGTTGAATCGTAAATATTTTATATTTATCGTTATTTAAAGTAATTGAAAAAAAAAAGCTTTTTTTTTTAATATGACTCATTTTTCGTTATTATATATATATGTTATAAAGTATACTATATAATTATAGATGCTCTAATTTTAATAAGGTGGATGTAGCCAAGTGGTTAAGGCAGTGGGTTGTGATTCCGCCATTCGCGGGTTCAAGTCCCGTCATTCACCCTAAAACTAAAAACTCTAGATTAATCTAAAACGCTGGTGTAGCTCAATTGGTAGAGCAACTGATTTGTAATCAGTAGGTTGAAGGTTCAATTCCTTTCACCAGCTCTTTTGATAATAAAGACAGAAAATTTAACGATTAGTTTACAAATAATACAATATTATCATAAGTATAATTTAAAATTCTAGTAATGTTAGGAGAAAGGCGATATATTTTGGAATAAAATAGATTATTAAAATTGATATATTGATTAATTTTAATAATCTATTACAAAATGAATAGATTATTAAAAAAATTACTATGATGAAGTAGAATAAAGTTCAAGATTAAATTTTCGTTCCACTAATCAATTGGACGCATTGAAAGTACAGCTTCTGTTTGACGATTTATACCTTTTTCAAAACCTGCTGCAGCTGCTCTAGCACGACCTGAGTGCCACCAGTGACCAACTAATAAAAAGAAACCTAAGAAAAAATGAGAAGTTGTTAACCAAGAACGAGGAGAAACATAATTTACAGAGTTTATTTCAGTAGCAACACCACCAACTGAATTTAAAGACCCTAAAGGAGCGTGAGTCATATACTCTGCTGCTCGACGTTCTTGCCATGGTTGAATATCATTTCTAATTTTATTAATGTCTAACCCATTTGGACCACGTAAAGGTTCTACCCATGGAGCACGTAAATCCCAAAAACGCATTGTTTCTCCACCGAATATAATTTCACCACTAGGTGATCTCATTAAATATTTTCCTAAACCAGTAGGTCCTTGTGCTGATGCCACATTAGCACCTAATCTTTGATCTCTGACTAAAAAAGTGAAAGCTTGTGCTTGAGAAGCTTCAGGTCCAGTAGGACCAAAGAATTCGCTAGGATACGCTGTATTATTATACCAAACAAATATAGAAGCAGTAAGTCCCATAAGAGATAATGCTGCTAAACTATAAGACAAATAGGCTTCGCCTGACCAAACAAAAGCTCTACGTGCCCAAGCAAAAGGTTTAGTTACAATATGAAAGACACCCCCAAGTAAACAAAGGGCACCTACCCATATATGACCGCCCACAAGATCTTCCATGTTATCAATTGAAGCAATCCAACCGTCACCACCAAAAGGTGATTTAAAGACATAACCAAAGATAATAAAAGGATTTATAGTTGGATTATCAATAAATCTAACATCTCCACCTCCAGGAGCCCAAGTATCATATAATCCATAGCTAAATAAGTTACCAGGCATAGCTCGGAAAGCGAATAAAAGAGACCCTAAACCAAGGAAAATTAAATGAATACCTAAAATTGATGTCATTTTATTTTTATCGCGCCAGTCATAGCCAAAGAATGGAAAAGATTCCTCAAGTGTATCGGGACCAATTAAGGAATGATAAATTCCACCGAAACCAAGTACCGCAGAAGAAACTAGGTGTACAACTCCAACAACAAAATATGGATATGTATTTATAATTTCTCCCCCAGGCCCTACACCCCATCCCAATGTTGCTAAATGAGGAATTAAAATAAAGCCTTGTTCATATAAAGGTTTCTCTGGAATAAAATGAGAAACTTCAAATAATGTCATAGCCCCTGTCCAAAAAACCATGATACCAGCATGAGCTACGTGTGCACCCAATAACTTACCGGATACATTAATTAGACGGGCATTACCAGACCACCAAGCAAAACCTGTAGATTCAATATCTCTACCAGCTACAATATTAAAGGGCGTTTCCACGTGGTAAAACCTCCTCAGGGAATACAAAGTTTTCATGTGGCTGATCTTGTGCAGCCATCCAAGCGCGAATACCTTCGTTTAATAAAATATTTTTAGTATAAAATGTTTCAAATTCTGGATCTTCTGCAGCGCGCAGCTCCTGTGATACAAAATCATAAGCTCTTAAATTAAGAGCAAGTCCTACTATACCAACAGCACTTGTCCATAATCCTGTTACAGGTACAAATAGCATAAAGAAATGCAACCAACGTTTATTTGAGAAGGCTACACCAAAGATTTGTGACCAAAAGCGATTTGCTGTTACCATAGAATATGTCTCTTCCGATTGAGTTGGAGTAAACGCACGAAATGTATTTGCTGCGTCGCCATCTTCAAATAACGTATTTTCTACAGTAGCTCCATGAATAGCACATAATAAAGCTCCTCCCAAGATACCGGCTACGCCCATCATATGAAAAGGGTTTAAGGTCCAATTATGAAATCCTTGTAAAAATAATAAAAAACGAAATATTCCTGCCACTCCAAAACTTGGGGCAAAAAACCAACTTGCTTGACCTAATGGGTATAATAAAAAAACTGAAACAAAGATGGAAATAGGTCCAGAAAAAGCAATGGCATTATATGGACGAATACCAACTAAACGTGCAATTTCGAATTGTCGTAGACAAAATCCAATTAACCCAAATGCTCCATGTAAAGCCACAAAAGTCCATAATCCACCGATTTGACACCATTGTGTGAAATTTCCTTTAGCTTCAGGACCCCATAGAAGTAAAAGGGAATGTCCCATACTATTAGCTGGTGATGAAACAGCTGCCGTTAAAAAATTACAACCTTCTAGATACGAAGTTCCTAACCCATGTGTATACCATGAAGTAACAAAGGTTGTTCCAGTAAACCACCCACCAAGTGCTAAATAAGCGCAAGGAAATAATAGTAAACCTGACCAACCGACAAAAACAAAACGATCTCGTTTTAACCAATCATCTACAAGGTCGAATAAACCACCACGTTCTGATTGTCCAATTGCAATAGACATAAATAGATTATTAATTATGAACTTTAAGCAATAATGAAGTAGATAAAAGAAACAAAGTTAGTTCACATCTATCAAACTTATCTAATCAGCTAATTTATATTATATATTATAAGTTATTCAACTTTTCTAATGGTTAGTAACATAATTTCTTTTTTTAAACCAACAAAATATTAAATTATTATTAATATATTTTATGTTAGGTATTAGAACTTCTCCCCAGGTAGGACTTGAACCTACGACCAATCGGTTAACAGCCGATTGCTCTACCACTGAGCTACTGAGGACTATTTTATTACTATTATATATCTTTTTAATCTTGCTATCTTTTCTTAGGATTTATAGTATTATGAAATTAATTTAGAGGGTTATTAATAATTGAGTAATTTTATTCGTTTGGGAAAAGTGTTTATGTTAGATTTAGAAAAGATATCAACGATAATATATAATATTTTAATAAAGGAAGTATTAGCACAATTATTAACTAGAAAAGATTTGTAATAAATTTTGACTTTTTTTTTAAGGATTTCATACAATACAAGTATTAAGTAAAAAAAATAAATTTTAAGAATAAAAAATGACTAAAAAAACTGTTCAAGTTATCTTATCGAAAGATATAGATACTTTAGGAAAAGAAGGAACTATTATTAAAGTTAAACCCGGATATCTTAGAAATTATTTAATTCCTGGAAAACTTGCTAAAGTAGCAACCAATACTTTAATTCACAAATTTCAATTAAAACAAAAAGATATAGAAACAAAAGAAAAACAATTTCTTAAAAACTGTGAAGAAAACAAGGAATTATTAGAAAGTTTTAATCAATTTGTGATCTATAAAAAAATCAAAGAGGATGGAGTCTTTTTCGGAAAAATTACAAAAAAACAGATATTAGATTTATTAAATGAGAAAGTTAAGTCGAAAATGGAACTTAATAAAAACCAGTTGGAATTTCCAGAACTTAAACAATTAGGGAAATATACTATTAAAATTAAATTAGCAAATAACATTATTGCTAACGTGAATCTAGAAATTTTAGCAGAATAAAATATTGTTAAAATGAACAAGTTAAGATTATCTAATTTAAAAACAATACTACCATATAACCTTCTAGCTGAAAAATTAGTTTTAAGTAGCGTTTTAACAATACCTGAAACAATTTTAGTAGTCAGTCAAAAACTACCTATTGAAGCTTTCTACTTAGAAACTCATCAAATTATATATAAGGCTCTCTTAATACTCTATGCCGAAGGAAAGACTATTGATTATATAAATTTAATTACCTGGATTCAAGATAATGGATTTTTATTAAAAATTGGAGGTTCACATGTTATTTTAAAATTATTAAATCAAATATCCAAGATAAATAATTTAGATGAGTATATAAGCTTAATTTATGAAAAATATTTACGAAGATTATTAATTCAACTTGGTGAGGAAATAATTGAATTAGGTTATTCAACGAATCTTCCTTTAGAAACTATTTTTGCAAAAATTGAACAACGTTATTTTTGTCTCGCAGAAAATAAATCAACAAAACATTTAATTAGCGTTAAACAAGGTTTACAACAAATCGCTAAAGAAATTGAGCAAGGCTTAAAAAGTCCACACTTATCTGGATTAAAAACAACTTTTATAGAACTTGATATAATAACTCAGGGGTTTCAAAATTCTGATCTGATTATTATTGCTGGTCGACCTTCAATGGGGAAAACAGCTTTCGCGTTTCATTTAGCAAAAAATATTGCCCAATTTCATGATACATCAGTAGTTTTTTTTAGTCTAGAAATGACGAAACAACAACTGCTGTATCGATTATTGGCGTCCGAAGTAAAAATAACAAGTACTAGATTAAGAGCATCACGAATTAAAGAGACTGAATGGTTTCAAATACATAGAGTCATTAATAAATTATCAAGTTTAAAACTCTTTATTGATGATACCCCAGAACTATCGGTTAATGATGTTAAATTAAAAGTAAAAAGTATTAATTTTGAGTCAATAAAAAAAATAAGTTTAGTCGTTATAGACTATTTACAACTTTTAGAAGAAGTAGATCAAAATATAAATAGAGTTCAAGAGTTATCAAAAATTACCCGAGCGCTCAAAAAATTAGCTCGTGATTTAAATATACCAATTATTGTTTTATCTCAACTGAGTAGAAATGTTGAAAGTCGAGTAAATAAAAAACCAATTTTAGCAGATTTAAGAGAGAGTGGATGTATTAATTTTCTCTTTGACAACTCGGTTATCAATAAAATAAAAAATTCCACCATTTATTGCTGGACGGGTAGACTATTGTCTAAACAAAAACTTTCTGATATTAAATTTACTGGACAAAAACCTATTTATAAGTTAAGTACTAATCTCGGTTGGTCGATATTTTTAACTAGTGATCATAAAATTTTAACCGAAAAAGGTTGGAAAAAACTTAACCAAGTAACATCAAATGATTTGATTAGTATAAAATTATTATTTTATCTTAATTCTATAAATTATTATCATAAATCTTTTATTACGTGGGATAGGATAATTAAAATAAATTATCAGAAATTAGGGAATGTTTATGATTTAAGGATTTCAAGTTATTCAAATTATCTAGTAAATCGTATGGTTGTTCATAATTCAATTGAACAAGATGCTGATATTGTTATTATGCTATATCGTGATGATTATTATAATAAGGAAAACTCTGAAAAAAATATAATCGAACTTATTATAGCGAAACATCGAAACGGACCAATAGGTTCAACAAAATTAATTTTTGATCCAAAATTTCTTCGGTTTTTTGATATTTAAATTTATTTTAATATTTTAATTCGAAAAATTCGTTATAATATTTATTAAATATTATGTATTTTCTTTGGTAGCAAAATTAGTTTGACAGAAAAATAAAGATTAAAGCATTATATTATAGTAATAATTCCTCTTTAACTTTTCTGAAGAGCGTCTTTAGTTCAGTTGGTAGAACATAGGTCTCCAAAACCTAGTGTCGAGGGTTCAAGTCCTTCAAGACGCGTGCTATATTATGTAAATAACAGAAACTAGAAATTTTATTTTAGCCTAAAAATTTTAAAATTATTCAGATCAAAAAAATATTAACAGATAAATATATATTATTAAATGTATGGGAAAAAAAGTAACCAGTATAATAAAATTAGCTCTAGCAGCAGGCAAGGCTGTTCCTGCACCACCTGTAGGTCCAGCCCTTAGCCAACATGGTGTTAATATAGCAGCTTTTTGTAAAGAGTATAATGCAAGAACAGCTGATCAAAGTGGTTTAATTATTCCAGTCGAAATATCAGTTTATGAAGATAGGTCTTATACTTTTATATTAAAAACGCCTCCAGCATCTGTACTACTCATTAAAGCTATCAATATAAAAAAGGGTGCTGCTGAACCAAATAAACAAATTGTTGGTTCAATACAAAAAAGTGAAATTGTAAAAATAGCCCAAATTAAGTTACCAGATCTAAATACAAAAAATATAGATAGTGCTTTTAAAATTATTGCCGGAACTGCAAAAAATATGGGAATTACAATAAATGATTAATAGAGTTGATAATTCTTAGAATGGATTTAAAAAAGAATGAAAAAATTAAATAAACGAATACAAAATAACAAACAAAAAGTAGAAAAACGTTTATATCATCAAAAGGAAGCTATTAGTCTTATAAAAGAAATGGCAGATGCTAAATTTGTGGAATCTATTGAAGTTCATGTTGCATTATCAATTGATCCTAAGTACAGTGATCAACAATTACGAAGTACTTTAATATTACCTAAAGGGACTGGAAAAACAAAACGTATAGCAGTATTAATAGCTTCAGAAGCTATTAAATCAGAATATTTAGAATTAGCTGATATAATTGGTTCTGATGATTTAATAGAAGCAATAACAAGAGGTGAGTTAAACTTTGATATTTTGATCGCTACACCTGATATGATGCCTAAATTAGCTAAATTAGGTCGAATTTTAGGTCCAAAAGGTTTAATGCCTTCACCAAAAGCCGGTACAGTAACTACTGATATAGGGTTGACATTACAGGAGTTTAAAAAAGGTAAAGTAGAATATCGTGCTGATAAAACAGGGATTGTTCATTTACTGATAGGAAAAAGTAATTTTACTGATTCAGATTTGTTAGAAAATTTAGTTGCAATTTATACCTCGATAGAGAATAATAAGCCCATAGGCGTAAAGGGTCGTTATTTTAAAACTTTTCATATTTCTAGTACAATGGGACCATCAATTCAATTAGATATTTCAACATTAAAATGATTACAATAAATTTAAGATATATTATAAAATTATGACTGAAAAAATTTCAACTTTAATTGAAGAGTTAAAAACATTAACATTATTAGAAGCTACTGAATTAGTTCAATCAATAGAAGAAACATTTAATGTGGATGCATCTACAGGAGGTGGAGGTGGAGTTATGATGATGAGTCCGGGTCCAACATCTAGTGAAGATGAGAATAAAGTAATAGAGGAAAAAACAGAATTTGATATTAGTTTAGACGAAGTTCCTAAAGATAAAAAAATTGCTATTTTAAAGGTTGTTCGATCAGTAACAGAATTAGGGTTAAAAGAAGCCAAAGAGGTCGTTGAAAATACACCAAAAGTGATTAAAGAAGGATTGGCAAAACCTGCTGCTGAAGAAGCTAAAAAATCCCTTGAAGAAGCTGGTGCTATTGTAACACTTAAATAGCACCAAATGTATTTTTAAATATAAATTTCTTATTATAAACATTAAAATAAACGCAAAGCTATTAAGTATAGTAATTTGAGTTTTATTTTAATATTTAAGCTACTAGATATTGTGATTTTAAAATTCTAGAAAATTTCCTCTTCTACATGAGATGCAATTTTACAATCTTCTCGAGGGTAGGCGACACAAGTTAATATATAACCACATTCTATTTTTTCGTCATCTAAAAAAGCTTGTTCTGATTGATCTACCTTTCCTTTTAATAATTTCCCTGCGCAAGTTGAACATGCTCCAGCTCGGCAAGAATATGGTAAATTTAAGTCTACTTCTTCGGCTGCATCTAATATGTAGACGTCATCTGCACAATCATAAATTGTATCAATTTGTTCTTTTGGACATACCATATGTATTTTAAAGGTAGGCATACACTTAAATTTGAAATCGAAACCAGATAACTATTACAAGTAAAATTTATTTTAAATCAAAATAATAACGTATTATTATATTAGTGAGCCCTAGTTAATTTGTCAAATTTTTTGGGTTTGTATATATTCTATGTAAACTCTATAGTAAGAAAGTCAAAAATATGTTCACTAAATAGGAGTTATACTAAATGGCATTACCTTGGTATCGTGTTCATACTGTAGTTCTTAATGATCCAGGACGGCTAATTGCAGTTCATATAATGCACACAGGATTAGTTGCTGGATGGGCTGGTTCAATGGCGTTATATGAATTATCTGTTTTTGATTTTTCAGATCCTATTTTAAATCCTATGTGGCGTCAAGGTATGTTTGTTATGCCTTTTATGACCAGATTAGGAGTTTCAGATTCCTGGACCGGGTGGGATATAGCAGGTGAGAAAACTGAACCTCTTGTAAGTTTATGGTGCTATGAAGGAGTAGCATATACTCATATAATACTGTCAGGTCTTTGCTTTTTAGCTGCAGTTTGGCATTGGGTATACTGGGATCTTGAATTATTTCGTGATCCAAGAACCGGTGAACCATCCTTAGATTTACCGAAAATTTTTGGGATCCATTTATTCTTATCTGGTTTGTTATGTTTTGGATTTGGTGCTTTTCATGTAACTGGATTCTTTGGACCAGGTATTTGGGTTTCCGACGCTTATGGATTAACTGGACAGGTTCAACCTGTTGCACCCTCATGGGGTCCAAATGGTTTTAATCCTTTTAATCCGGGAGGAATTGCTGCACACCATATAGCAGCTGGTAGTTTTGGCGTTTTAGCAGGTGGTTTCCATTTAACATTACGACCTCCTCAACGATTATACCGTGCATTAAGAATGGGAAATATTGAAACAGTTCTATCAAGTAGTATCGCTGCTGTTTTCTTCGCGGCTTTTATTACTTCGGGTACTATGTGGTATGGATCAGCAACGACTCCTATTGAGTTATTTGGACCAACAAGATACCAATGGGATAGTGGGTATTTTCAACAAGAGATTGAACGTCGAGTTGAAACAGCTTTAAATGAAGGTTTGTCAGAAACTGAAGCTTGGTCAAGTCTTCCCGATAAATTAGCATTTTATGATTATATTGGTAATAATCCAGCAAAAGGAGGGTTATTTAGATCTGGTCCTATGAACAAAGGTGATGGTATAGCTGAGGCTTGGTTAGGTCATCCAATTTTTAGAGATCGTGAAGGGCGTGAATTGACTGTGCGTCGTATGCCTGCTTTCTTTGAAACATTCCCTGTCATTTTAATTGATAAAGATGGGATTATTCGTGCAGATATTCCATTTAGACGTGCTGAGTCAAAGTATAGTATTGAACAAGTTGGTGTAAACGTAAGTTTTTACGGTGGTAAATTAAATGGTCAATCATTCAAAGATGCACCAACTGTGAAAAAGTTTGCCCGCAAAGCTCAACTTGGGGAAGTTTTTGAGTTTGATAGAACAAGTCTAGAGTCTGATGGGGTCTTTAGAAGTAGTCCACGGGGTTGGTATACATTTGGACATTTAAATTTAGCACTATTCTTTTTCTTAGGTCATTTATGGCATGGGTCCCGTACTATATTTCGTGATGTATTTACTGGTATTGGATCGGAAGTTACAGAGCAAGTTGAGTTTGGTGCATTCCAAAAATTAGGTGATGAAACAACTCGTAAACAGGGTGTGGTTTAATTTATTTTCTAATTATTAATTAAAAGGAAAAATATGGGTATTGACTTTTCACAACTTTCACAGCCGGCTTTAGTATATTCAACTTTATTAATAGGAACATTAATGGTTCTCTTTTTTGCTGTTTTCTTCCGTGATCCACCTAGAATTATAAAAGAATAAAATACTTTAGATTTATGTTTATTAATAAAATTAATACATATAAGTCTAAAGTATCCAGTATGATTAATCTTCATGCTCTTCAAATGGATCCCTTAACCCTGATCGAAATGATCTATAAGTTGAATAAGTAGTGATTGTTATTAAAAAACTACAAACAAAAATCAACAAAATAACAGATGTTTCCATAAGTTTTACTCTTTTATTGAATTAGTATACTGACAAAAATTCTTATTAATTAATTTAATTTAAAAAAATTATGGCTTTTAAAACAAAATTAGGTGATATTTTAAGACCTTTAAATTCTGAATATGGTAAAGTAGCACCTGGATGGGCTACAACATTAATTATGGGTATCGCTATGCTATTATTCTTAGTTTTCTTATTGATAATTCTACAAATCTATAATTCGTCATTAATTTTAAACGATGTTGATGTGGATTGGCAAAGTTTAGGGAATTAAAGAGGATTTTTTTTAATCATAGTTTATAATAAAAATAAACTATGATTAAAAAAAATCCTCTTTAATTCCCTAAACTTATATGAAATTATCCAATAAAAAGTTAATTTTTTAAGATAATGGCTGTAGTTTAGTCTGCTTAGGTAAACCAGTATATTTACTTACAAATTGTTCAAAGTCTTTTCCATCGATAGTTTCAATTTGAGTTAGTAATGTTGATAACTGATCTAATAATAAACGGTTCCTCTCCAATATAGTGCAAGCTTTCCCAAATCCATCTTCCACGATTTCAATAATTTGTATATCAACTTGATCAGCAACATCAAGAAAACAATCTGGTCTAGTTTGTAAACGTCGCCCAAAAAAAATCGTCGGTTTAGGTAATTCCATCGCCATAGGAGTTAAACTAGACATTCCAAATCTTGTAACCATTTGTCTTGCTAAAGAATTGACTTTAAAAAAGTCATTACTAGCACCACTAGTGATTTCCATTTTTCCAAAAATAACTTTTTCTGCTGCCCGACCACCAAGTGTTCCTATTAATCGAGAAGATAATTGACCACGTGTTAGAAGAGGTTGCTCATCAGGTGTAAACCATGTTAATCCTTGAGCACGTCCTCTTGGGATTAATGTTACTTTTTGAACATCATCATGATTTTTTAATAATGTACCAGCTAAAGCATGTCCTACTTCGTGATAAGCCACTAATCTTTTATTTCGTGAGTCATTTAGTAAAACTCCCTCTAATCCAGCAATGATTCTTTCAATTGCTGTATAAATTTGTTTAATCGTTATAGTCTCTAAATTAGCTCTAGCGGTTAAAATAGCAGCCTCATTAAGAATATTAGCTAGATCAGCTCCAGAGAAACCTGCTGTACGTTGCGCGATAAATTTAAGTGAAGTTTTTGAATCGATTTTTTTATCTCGACTATGGACTTTTAAAATTTCTATACGCCCATATATATCTGGTAAATAAACAGTTATTTGACGATCAAAACGTCCAGGACGTAATAACGCAGAATCTAAAACATCAGCTCTATTTGTTGCTGCAATTACAATAATTCCACTTGTAGGTTTAAATCCATCCATTTCTGTCAAAATTTGATTTAATGTTTGTTCACGCTCATCATTAGTACCCCCTACTCCTGTTCCCCTTTGTCTCCCAATGGCATCAATTTCATCGATAAATAAAATGCAAGGAGAATTACGTTCTGCAGTTTCAAACAAATCACGAACTCGTGAAGCTCCTATACCAACAAACATTTCAACAAATTCTGATCCAGAGATACTAATAAAAGGTACACCGGCTTCTCCAGCTATTGCTTTTGCTAGTAGAGTTTTTCCTGTACCTGGAGGACCAACTATTATAACACCTTTTGGTGGATTCGCACCAACAGCTGTAAATAGTTGGGGCATTTTTAAAAAAGAAACAAATTCTTCAAATTCTTGTTTTGCTTCATCGATACCAGCAACATCCTTGAATGAAACACCTGTATTAGCATCTAATTGAATTTTTGCCCGAGCTTTGCCCAAATTACCAAAGAAATCGTAATTGCTACCTTCCGAAAAAAATAATTGAAAAACAACAAACAATAAAACTGGGATTAGAAAAATACTTAGAATTGACCATGCTGAATTGAAAGATACAGAAGGATGAGCAGTAAAATCTATTTGATATTCTCTTAATTTTAATATTAAAGATGAATTTCGGATAGGTACTTTTACACTGACATGTTGCAATTTTGAACTGATTGAATCAATAATATCAAACACAACAATTTCACCATTTTCATATAAGTCTACTTTTTTTATGTCACCGTTTTCTAGATAACTTAAAAATTTCTCAAAACTAATTATATTATTTGGGTGACTTTCTTTAAAGTTAATCAAATTAGTAATTAAGTCTAGGATAGAATCCCATTTAAAATAAATAAACCCTGAGATAAATGCAAGCCCAACTAAAATTATATAAAAAATTTTGGGGGTTTCATTCTTCATAAATAATTATCCTTTATGTTAATAATAGTATTACAATATTATTATTAACATAAAGGATATTAAAAAACAAGTTTCTAAAAGTTTTCTGTAAACTTCCAAAAACATAAAATATCATATATTATAATCTTTAATAAAAATAACTAATTATGATAGAGAAGGGATCAAAAGTCCGTATTTTAAGAAAAGAATCATATTGGTATAATGATGTAGGAACTGTCGCTACAATAGAGCAAGGGGGTTCAAATTATCCAATATTAGTAAGATTTATAAAAGTCAACTATAGTGGGACAAATACTGCAAATTTTAAATTAGAAGAATTAATACTAATGCAATAGTTACATTTCTGTTTTAGTTTAAAACTAAAACAGAAATGCAAGACTAATTATTTGTAATTAAATAATTTCGTAGAAACACCTGGAAACAGATCCAGTAATAACAGAGTATTAATTATTTCGTCAGAATTAGATTCAATATCAATCATTTTTTTATAGCGGCGAATCTCAAATTGTTCACGTGAATCTTTATTAACATGCGGAGAGCGCAAAACACAATATGATCTTTTTTTAGTAGGGAAGGATACCGGACCTGAGATATTCGTGATACACTTTTCCTGACTTAATACATTAAGTATTACATTGCAAGAGCGATATAACCTTAAATGATTAAAAGACTGTAAAATAATTCGTACTTTTTCTGTTGACATAAAATTAATATTTAATTAAGAATTTTTGAAACAACACCAGCTCCAATCGTTCTTCCACCTTCTCGAATAGCAAATCTCATTCCTTCTTCAATTGCAATTAAAGAAATTAAACCAGCTGTCATTTTTACACGATCTCCAGGCATTACCATTACCGATTTTGACCCACTATCATCTGTAAAACGTAAAATTTCACCTGTTACATCTGTTGTACGAACATAAAATTGAGGTCTATAGCCTACAAAGAAGGGTGTATGACGTCCACCTTCTTCTTTTGTTAAAACATACACTTCCGATTCAAATGTGTTATGTGGCGTTATTGTACCAGGTTTTGACAATACCATACCACGTTCTATTTCTGTCTTTTGTAATCCCCGTAGTAAAATCCCAACATTATCTCCAGCAACACCTTCATCTAAAGTTTTTTGAAACATTTCAACACCAGTTACTGTTGTTGATTTGGTATCACCTAAACCTACTAGTTCTACTGTTTCACCTACTTTTATAATTCCACGATCAATTTTACCAGTTGCTACAGTACCACGACCAGTAATTGAAAAAACATCTTCAATTGCCATCAAAAAGGTTTTTTCAGTATCCCTTATTGGCGTTGGGATATAATTATCAACTTCTTCCATTAAATTATAAATTTTATCGACCCACTTATTATCTCCTTTTTTTATTGTGGGTTCAGCGTTGATAGCTTCTAGAGCTTGTAAGGCAGAACCAGCAACAATAGGAATATCATCTCCAGGAAACTCATAATTAGATAGTAATTCTCTAACTTCTAATTCTACTAACTCTATTAATTCGAGGTCATCCACTTGATCTTCTTTATTTAAAAATACTACAATATGTGGAACACCAACTTGTTTTGATAATAAAAGATGTTCACGCGTTTGAGGCATAGGACCGTCGGCTGCTGAAACAACTAATATAGCACCATCCATTTGTGCTGCACCAGTAATCATGTTTTTAACATAATCAGCATGACCGGGACAATCAACATGAGCGTAATGGCGAGTTTCTGTTTCATATTCTACATGAGCTGTGTTAATAGTGATTCCGCGCGCTCGTTCTTCGGGCGCCGCATCAATATCTTCATATTTTTTAGCATTTGCACTACCAGCTAAGGATAAAACAGCAGTAATTGCTGCCGTTAATGTAGTTTTACCATGATCGACGTGTCCAATGGTTCCAATGTTAATGTGTGGTTTTGTTCGATCAAATTTTTCCCGAGCCATACTTCTATCCTCCTTATTTCTTATATACATATATATATATATATATATATTTTTACTTTTGGCGTTAATTGTTATTACGAGCGAAAATGTGCAAAAGCCTTATTTGATCTTGCCATTCGATGAGTTTCATGCTTTTTACGAATTGCATTACCATAACCTTTTGAAGCATCTATGATTTCATTGGCTAATTTTATAGCAATTGTCTTCCCCGATCTTGCTTTAGCAAATTGAAGAATCCAGCCTAAACCTAGATTAATTCCTCTAAATTTTTTTACCTCGATAGGTACTTGATAAGTAGATCCACCTATCCGTTTAGCTTTTATTTTCACTGTAGGGCTGACATTTTTTATGGCTATTTCAAAGATTTTTAACGGTTGAGTATCTGTCTTTTGTTTTATAATATCAAAAGCTTCATAAAGAATTTTTTCTGCTATTGTTTTTTTTCCATTTTTCAAAATTTTCGATATCATTAAACTAACTAAAAAACTATTATAAACAGGATCTTCATTAGGAAATTTCCGTTTTTTATTTGTGCGACGAGACATAATTTATTCTGATAAATTAAATTTTATTTTATTGGTTTTTTCATACCATATTTTGACCGCCCTTGCCGTCTATCCTTTACCCCAGTTGTATCAAGTGTTCCTCTAATAATATGATACCTTACACCAGGTAAATCCTTAACTCTTCCTCCTCGAAGTAGAACTACCGAATGTTCTTGCAAATTATGGCCAATTCCTGGTATATAAGCTGTCACTTCAAATCCAGAAGTTAATCTAACTCGCGCTACTTTTCTTATTGCGGAATTAGGTTTTTTGGGTGTTATTGTATGTACTCTTGTGCAGACTCCTCGACGTTGAGGGCAACTTTTTAATGCTGGTGATTTTGTTCTAGGTTGAATTTTTCTACGTTTTAATCTAATTAATTGTTGTATAGTAGGCATATATTAAAGTTTTTTTATAGTCAATTAAAATTTATTGCTTATTATTAATATTACCATTATCCTCAATTTTGTATTTCTTTAAAAATCTTTCAACACGACCCTCTGTATCAATTATTCGTTGTGAACCTGTGTAGAAAGGATGATTTCCAGACCAAATATCAACATGTAATTCAGGTTTTGTAGATCCTACAATCATAATTAATTGGCCATCATAATAAACTTTTGTATTCTCAAACCATTCTGGATGTAAATTTTTTTTTACCATAGGAATATACTATATAGGTATATGTTAATATAAATATATATTAACTAACGTTTTGAGTATTGTGAAGCTTTTCTCGCTTTTTTTAAACCATATTTTCGACGTTCCTTAATTCGTGCATCCCTCTTTAAAAAACCATTAAATTTTAAAGTAGGTCGAAAATTAAGTTCATTAAGTTTGCACAGGGCCCTTGTTACTCCTAATTTTATTGAATCAGCTTGTCCTGTCAATCCTCCACCTTTCACATTTGCTATAATCTTATATTTTTTCTCTAGTTTCACTATTTTTAAAGGTAAACTTATCTTCTTCAAATAAGTAAAATTTTGCTGGAAATACTGCTCGGCTTTGTAACCATTAACTTCGCAGAGTATTTCAGAAGTCGATTCTAAAAATGGAACTAAATAAACAATTGCTATCGATTCTTTTCGTCTTCCAATTCCATAGATATGAATATTATCAATTTCTTTACTTTTCATAAACTGTAAATTTTAATTATAATAATTTTATTATTTCCGGCTTTTGTGAAACATGTGGGTGCTTTGAACCTTTATATATCCTTAAATTCTTAAAAAATTTTCTTCCTAAACGATTCTTGGGAAGCATACCTTTAATAGCTTTTTCAAGAATACGTTCAGGAATGCGCATTTGTACATCCTCAAAAGTTTCAATAGTTTTTCCACCTGGTCTACCCGAATGACGAAAATATAATTTCTGTGTCCTTTTCTTTCCACTCACAGCTATTTTATCTGCGTTTATAATTATAATAGAATCTCCGAGGTTTTGTGTAGGGGTAAAAATAACTTTTTTTTTACCTCGCAATAAATTTGATATTTCTGTTGCTAACCGACCCAAGCATTTATTTTTAGCATCAATTATATACCATTGCTTTTTTAAATTCTGTTTTGATGGAATAAACGTATCTTTCATAATAATATTTAATTATTTTTATAAATATTTATAAATAAATAATAATTTATTGAATTATTAATTCTTAGACAATTGATAGAACTGATTTAGCTTCTTTTTTATTTCCTCTACCGATTTAATTCCTAAACCCGGAATACCTATTAAGTCTGATAACGGGTATTGAATTAAATCTCGGGTAAAATTTATATTAACTTTCTTTAATGCTTTAATTATTCGGGTTGATAACCCTAAAGAGTTTAAGGAACTATTTTCTAATTTATTTCTATTTTTTATAGTTTTATTAATATCATCTAAACTCGTATTATTTTTAATTGATGAATATTCCACTATTGCGTTATCTTTATAATTATAATGAGATTCCTTAGTTAATACTTGAGAATTTGTTAGATTTTTTTTATCAATTTTTCTTTTTTGATAACTCTCAAAGCACGGAAATTCCATTATTTTAATTGTAGATAACATATAACCTATTACTGTTCTTGCTTGTAATAGCGCTTGATGCGGTAATAGGGTTCCATTAGTATAAATTTCTATATGCAGTTCCTCATTGTTTTTTTCGATATAATGCGGTAGGGATTTAAGATACCAGTTTACTTTTGAAATTGGGGCAAAACTGGAATCAATCGGAATAAAATCTGAAGCTCCTTCTAGTTTTTGGTCTTTAGCTAACACATATGATTTTCCAGCCTCTATTTTTATTTCTAGTTCAATCAATGATTTATCGGAAATGGTTAATAAATGATTATCTGGATTCAATATTTTAACATTATTAGGTAATTCTAATGATGCTGCGGTAATAATAGCCGGCCCATAGGCCTTTAACCGACCATAACAAGTAGGATCCATTATATTAGAATTTAAAATTATAAGTTCTTTCAAATTTAACATAATTTCGAAAAGATCTTCACGAACACCCTCTAAAGAAGCAAATTCACTCTTTATACCAGCGATTCGAACACCTACAATTCTAAAACCATATAAATTTGATAATAGAGTTCTTCTTAAAACATTACCTAATGTAGTCCCTTCACTTTTTTCCAATGCTGTAAAAACAAAATGACCATAAAATTCATTCGGGTTTAATAAATCAAGATCAACACACTTACATTTACTCTTTATTTCCATTAGTGATTTCCGATTAATTAAATAAGTTTTTTGAAAATCCTCCTTTTTACTTATTACGATTAGACTTTAAACTTATCTAATTTAAAATAAGAAATTATAGAAAGAAAAATTTTTTAAACTCTTCTACGCTTGGGTGGACGACAACCATTATAGGGAATAGACGTGTTATCTTTAATAGAAACAATTTTAATTCCTTTCTGATAAACAGCGCGAATAGCAGCTTCTCGGCCAGGTCCTGAACCTTTTATAATAATTTCTAATCTTTTAAGTCCATATTCATCTTTCGCTACTAAAGCAGCTTTTTCAGCAGCTTTTTGAGAAGCAAATGGAGTACTTTTACGAGATCCTTTAAAATTAACGGTTCCAGCGGACGCCCAAGACAAAGTATTCCCATCTAAGTCACTAACAGTGACGATTGTGTTGTTAAATGTAGCATGAACGTGCATTGCTCCAGTAACAATAGTTCGCTTTATTTTTTTTTTCATTTTTTCTTTCCCTATTGAAGAATAAATTTTTAAGGTGGATGTTATTTTTTCTTACCTGCTACGGTTTTCTTACCCCCACGTCGAGTTCGAGCATTAGTTCTTGTTCTTTGTCCTCTTACGGGTAAGCCTGCTCTATGACGACGACCTTTGATAGATCCGTTTTCCATTAGGCGTTTTATATTTAAATTTGTTAATCTTAATAAGTCGCCTTCAAGCTGATAATTTTTTTCTAAAATCTTTCTTAAACTACTTATTTCTTCATCAGATAAATCTTTCACTCGAATACCCTTTTTCTCAGCAGTATGTAATCCAGCACTTTCTAAAATTTCTTTTGATCTTGATAATCCAATTCCATAAATTGTTGTTAAGGCATATTTAATTTTTTTATTATTCGCTAAATCTCGTCCTAAAAGTCTAACCATATATAACCTCCAATTCTTTTATAACTTTAGCCTTGTCGTTGCTTATGTTTAAGATTAACGCAAATTACTTGAACTCTACCATGACGACGGATGATCCTACAATTTTCACACATCTTTTTTACTGATGGTCTAACTTTCATATTTTTTTATTGTTTATGTTTCTAGATTATTTAGCTATTAATTTAAAATATATCTTCTCTATTTAATAAATTTTGAACTTTTCTAAAAGTATCAACTAAAACATTAACTAAAATAAGTTGAGAAGTTAATCCAAATCCTCTTAAATTTAAATTATTTATTGGTAAGAAATATTCTAAACCATTAAGCAAAAGGAGAATAATAATAAGAAAAATAGCATTAATAATTGTTAATCTTTTAATAGTTAGAGAGAGATAACTCTGTGTATTTATTCCTGGTGTAATTCCTTTTATTGTAACAGAATTTTTCCGAAATTGTTCTGTTATATCTTTAGGATCTAAAAGTATTGCTGAATAAAACGAAGTGAAAAAAAAAACCGAAATACCATATAGCAAAAAATAAAAAATTTTTCCAATTAATAATATTCTATTTGTGGAAAAAAAAGTGAGATTTGAAAAAAAGTCAATATTAATAAGTTGACCAAATAAAAACTTAGTAATAGAAGTTAAAATAACCATAACCGAAGAAGTGAAAACTAAAGGCATTACTCCAGCTTGATTCACGCGAAGTGGTAAATTACTGTTATTCCATAATGAAAATTTATTAACATTTCGTAATAATTGACTTGCTGAGACTAATGGAACCTTCACTACGGCTTCATTTATATAAATGCAACCAACTGTTGTCAATAAAAATATGCTACTAATAAAAAAACCAATAAAGATACTCTTATTAGAAAGATTTAACGCGATAATTCGAAGTTGATCAGGAAAATTTGAAACAATATTAAAACAAATTAATATTGAAGACCCATTACCTATACCGTATTTCGTAATTAATTCACTAAACCATAATATAATCATCGTACCTGTTATTAATGATAAGCTTATTTGTATCAAGACTAAAATATTCCAATTAAAAATTAAAGATCGAAAACTGTATGTTGTAATTATACTTTCAATAACAGCACAAAAGAAAGTCAAATATCTTGTATAATCTATAAGTTTACGTCGACCATATTCGCCCTCATTTTTTTGTAACTTTAACAGAGTTGGATTAATAGTAGTTAAAAGTTGAATGAAAATTGAAGCATTAATATTAGGTAAAATACCAAGGCTTAAAATACTAAAAGAAGCATTCCCTCCTCCAGAAAAGTTATTCAAAATGGTAGCAATAGTTGTTGTTGAATTATTTGATCCTACCAAAGGGGAAAAAGTATTAATATCTATATAGGGAAGAGGTATAAAGCTACCAATTCGAACTAATGTAAGTAAACTAATAGTTAAAAAAAAACGTTGCCGAAAAGAGGGGTTATTTTTTCGTAATTGCAAGTTCATAAGAAAAATTATCCTAGTTTTTAATATTAATTGATCCTGTTTTATGGAGAATAATAATATGACTAATTAGATATTATTTTCCTATAATTTGCTCAAAAGAGATTTGTCTTTTTTGAATAACTTGCTCAATTGTAGTTAAATCTTTTAATGCCATAATTGTAGCTCGTGCATTATTTAAAGGATTATTCGAACCAAGTTGTTTTGATAAGATATTTTTAATTCCAGCAAGTTCTAGAACAATTCTTACAGAACCTCCGGCAATAACACCTGTTCCTTGAACAGCTGGTCGTATAAAAATTTTTGAACCACCAGCAACTCCGATCATGGAATGAGGAATTGTTTTACCTTCCACTATTGGAATATTTATTATATTTTTCTTTGCATCCGTTTCGGCTTTTTTTACTGCTATACTTACTTCTTTAGCTTTCCCGACTCCAACTCCAACTTTCTGTTCCATATCACCAATCACAACTGTTGCTCGAAAACTTATTTTTTTACCACCTTTAACGACTTTAGAAACCCGAGAAACTTTTACCACTCGTTGTTCCCAAATAATTTTTTCATTTTCAGTACTCATAAATATTCCAAAACTATATATCTATTAAAATTTTAGACCCATTAATCTAACTCCTTCCGCTACTTCTTTTATACGACCATGATAAGGTTTTTTTCCTCTATCAAAAATGATTTGGGTAATTTTTTCGTTTAACAGTTTTGTACCAATTATTTCTCCTACAAGTCGTGAAGCTATTTTATTTGAAGTATTTAAACATCTTGATCTTACGTCTACATCTAAAGTTGAACAACTTATTATTGTTCTCGAAGATGAATCATCAATAATTTGAGCATAAATATGCTTATTTGACCGATGAATAGATAATCTTGGTTTAAAATTATTACCTTTAATTTTTTTCTTTCCTCGTTTTCCCATAATTTCTTATTTACCGGATTTTCCTATTTTACGTTTAATAATTTCGTTTTTATATAATATTCCTTTGCCTTTATAAGGTTCAGGAGGACGTTTACTTCGAATTGTTGCTCCCAATTGACCGACGAGTTCCTTATCAAATCCCGTAATAGTTATCACTATATTTTTCTCTATTTTAATATCAATTCCCACTGGTATTGGCACTGAAATTGGATGGCTATAACCCAAATTTAAAATCAAATTTGTATCACTTACTTGAGCTCTATAGCCAACTCCTTGAAGGAGTAATGTATGGGTGAATTTTTGTGAAACTCCAATAACCATATTATTGATTAGAGTTCGTGTTAGGCCATAAAGCTGATTTGCTATTTTTGTATTATTTGCTTTACTAATTGTTATAATATTTTCATTCATTTCAACTAAAATTGAATCAGAGATTTTTCGAAAAAGTTTTCCATGGGGGCCAGAAATATTGATCATTTGTTTATTAATCTCTACTTGTACATTTGAGGGTACCTTTATTGGTAATTTACCTATTCTTGACATATAAATTTAAATATTTATTACCAGATATAACAAATAACTTCACCACCGATGCCTAATTTTTTTGCTTTATGATTAGTAATAATACCTTTAGATGTTGATAATATTGCTATACCTAGATTATTTAAAATATTTGGTAAGTTACTTTTATTGACATAAACTCTTAAACCTGGTTTACTTATTCTCTTAATTCCTGTTATAATTGGTTCTCTCTTCTGATTATGATACTTTAAGCAAAGTAGTAAATATTTTTTATTATCTATTTCAATTTCTTCAAAACTAGATATGTAACCTTCTTCTTTTAGAATTTTTGTAAGTGAAAAAATAATTTTAGTTTTTATAACACGAACAATTTGGTGACGAACTAAATTTGCATTTCTAATACGAGTTAACATATCTGCAATCCTATCTGTAGTCATTTTAATTTAATTCTCCTTTTTACTCACTTAATGGGAAACCAAATTCTTTCAAAAGAGCAGCACCTTCACTTTTCGTTTTTGCTGTGGTTACAATTGATATATTTAGACCTCGTATTTGATCGACATTTTCATAATTAATTTCTGGAAATACTAACTGTTCTTTTAATCCAAAATTGTAATTTCCATTACGATCAAAACCTTTAAGGCTTAGTCCTCTAAAATCTCTAATTCTTGGTAAAACAAGATGAATTAATTTTTCTAAAAATGCGTACATTTTTTTATTTCTAAGCGTCACAGTAACCCCTAAAATCATATCTTCTCGAACTTTAAAACCAGCTATAGAGTTTTTTGCCTTAGTTATGATCGGATGCTGTCCTGTAATTATACGTATCTCTTCAATTGATTTTTGTAGTATTTTATTATTTTGACCGTCTCCTCCTAAACCTCGATTTATTTGGATCTTAACCAATTTAGGAACTTGATGATTATTCCTATAGTTAAATTGTTTAATTAAATTGTGGAATATTAGATCCTTATACAAAAATTTCAAATTTTTCGTTTTAATCCCATTATTATTTATCATAGAATATTATTCCTTATAAGATGATACATTTGAACTGTCAATTGGAAATTCTATTCGTTTAATTTCTCCGTCTTCTCCAGGCCTGTTAGATTTAATATGTTTAGTTCTAATATTAATCCCTTGAATAATAAGTTTATTTTTTGAGCGCACTATTTTTTTCACCAACCCTATTTTACCTTTTTCTTGACCAGAAATTACTTTTACTGTCTCGCCAATTTTTATATGTAATTTTCTTTTTTTCATCTAAATAACCTCAGGCGCTAATGAAACAATTTTGGCAAAATCTTTATCACGAATTTCTCTTGCTATAGGACCAAAAATTCTTGTTCCTTTTGGATTTTTATCGGTATTTATGATAACAGCAGCATTATCATCAAAACTAATACTAGTACCATCCGGACGTGAAACCGATTTTTTAGTACGAATAACAACAGCTTTAACAATATCTGATCTTTTAGTTAACATATTCGGAGTAGCTTCTTTTACAACTCCAACTATAATGTCCCCAAGTGTAGCATATTTTCTACGACCACCAAGTACACGAACGCACATAATTTTTTTGGCCCCTGTATTATCTGCCACTGTTAGGTATGTTTGAGGTTGTATCATATTATATAAATTATGTTAATTAATTAATAAGGACTGCTTTATTTAATATTTTTTTAACGATCCAACGTTTTCTTTTACTTAGTGGGCGACTTTCCTCTACTATTACTTCGTCTCCAATATTACAGTTATTTTCTTCATCATGAGCCAAATAACGTTTTGTTCTTATTACAATTTTCGAATAAAACTGATGTTTATAACGATATTCAACAGCTACAACGACACTTTTTTGCATCTTATCACTTATTACAATACCAAGTCTTTGTAATTTAACCATAAATATTTATCGTTTAGTAAAAATTTTAATTACTCTGATGTTTCATTAATAATTGTGCAAGACGATGTTTTTGATGTTTAAATTGATGAGATTTAAAAGATTGTTTGTTAGCACGAGAAAAACGTAATTTAAATAATTCTTTTTTGATATTTAATATTTCATTTTCTAACTCATTTTTATTTAGATTTTGAATTTCATCCATTTTTGGTAAACTCATATATTTATTTTATTCGGCTAAGAAATTTTGTTTTAATAGGTAATTTATAAGACGCTATTTGCATAGCATCCTTAGCGAGTTTTAAAGGAACACCACTTAATTCAAATAAAATAGTACCAGGCTTAATCACCGCTACCCAATAATCAACAGCACCTTTACCTGATCCCATTCTCGATTCAGCAGCTCTTGCAGTTATAGGTTTATCTGGGAAAATAGTTATCCATAATTTGCCCCCTCGTTTCGTATATCTTGTAATCGTTCGTCTTGTAGCTTCAATTTGTCGAGAAGTTAACCAAGTTGGTTCTAATGCTTGAATAGCATAATCACCAAAATTAATATTACTTCCATTGAAAACTTTTCCTTTTAGTTTACCTCGATGTTGTTTCCTAAACTTTGTTCTTTTTGGACTAAGCATTTTTCTTTATTTTTAAATAAAATTCTTTGTTAAAACTTCCTTTTTAAAAAGCCATAATTTAATCCCTAAAATCCCATAAGTAGTTTGAGCTGTTTTATATGAATAATCTATATCAGCACGCAAAGTTTGAAGAGGAACCCTTCCTTCTCTGACCCATTCTATTCGAGCAATTTCTGCCCCATTTAGACGTCCAGCAATTTGTATTTTAATTCCTTTTAATCCTTCTTCTGTTCTATAACGTTGAAGTATTTCTCGAACGCATTTTCTATAAACAACCCGTTCTTCCAGTTTTTTTACCAAAATATCAACCAATATACTAGCTTCTTGATATGGTTGTTCTATTTCAACAATATTAATTAAAACTTTTCTATCTAATATTAATAATTGAAGTTTTTCATCTAGTTTTTTTAACAGGGATCCGGACTTTCCTATAATACGTCCTGGAACTACAGACTGTATTTCAACATAAACTTTCTTTTTTATTTCATCATTTCTAATTATAATTTTAGTAATACCTGAATACCCAACCTTATTTAAAGATAAAAAATAATAAATATATTCTCTAATCTCATAATCATTTTTTAAAAAAGAAATATAAGTATTGACTCCACTATACCATAATGATCTATCATCTTGTAAACCTCCTAATCTAAAACCTAAAGGATGTGTTTTGTGTCCCATAACATAATTTAAATTAATTTAATATTAACAAAGTTTTTTTACATTAACATTAAGAGATAGCATCTAAAATTATCGTAATATGGCAAGTTGGTTTACGGATTTGATACCCTCGTCCTTGAGCACGGGGTCTAAATCTCCGTAACGATGGACCTTGATCTGCAAAGGCTATTTTCACTTTTAATTCTTCTTTATTTAAACCATTATTATGCTCTGCATTAGCTGCTGCAGAATTTAATACTTGCCATATTGGACCACAAGCTCTATATGGCATAAATTGTAATAACATTAAAGCTTCTAAATAAGAACGTCCTCTGATTTGATCTAAAACTAGTCTAACTTTAGTTGAGGATATTCGAATATATTTACTAACAGCTTTTGCTGTCTGTTTCTTTTTCATTTATTTTTCCTTTACTTTTTTATTTTATTTCCTTTTTAACCTTCTATCGCTATTTTTTAGGTGCGAACGAAAATTTCTAGTTGGTACAAATTCTCCTAGTTTATGACCAATAATTTGTTCAGAAATAAAAAGAGGAATATGTTGTTTACCATTATATACTGCAATTGTATGCCCAATCATAGATGGAATAATAATCGATGAACGGGACCAAGTTCTAATCATATTTTTTTTTTCAGTCTTATTCATTTTTTCAATTTTTTGCAATAAATGATAAGCTATAAAGGGTCCTTTACGAAAAGATCTTGCCATAATATATACATCTTAAATTTATTTAACGTAGAATTGAAATTTTATATTCTTGAGCGAACTATATAAATATCGCTATATTTTGCCTTTTTTCTTGTTTTAACTCCAAGTGTCGACTTACCCCAAGGAGTATAAGCTTTAGGGCGTCCAATTGTTGCACGACCCTCCCCCCCGCCATGTGGATGATCACAAGGATTCATTACTGAACCACGAACTGTTGGTCTAATACCAAGCCAACGTTTACGACCTGCTTTCCCCAATTTAATATTAGTATGATCTTTATTACTTACAGTCCCTATGGTGGCATAACAACTCTTATGAATTAGTCTGATTTCTTTGGATGGTAATCTTAAGGTAACGTAATTATTTTCTTTTGCTAAAATTCGAGCAGCAGTTCCTGCTGCTCTGACCATTTGACCACCTTTATTAAAGGATAATTCTATATTATGGACTGAGGTCCCCAAGGGTATATTTTCTAAAGGCAATGCATTTCCTATTTCGATCGGAACATCTGGTCCAGATAAAATTTTATTACCAATTTTTAAAGAATCAGGACAAATTATATAATTTTTCTCCCCATTATCATAATGTACTAATGCAATTCTAGCATTGCGATTTGGATCATATTCGATAGAATGTACATATCCTACTCTATTATGTTTTCTGCGTTTAAAATCAATTTTTCTATAACGTCTTTTATGCCCACCTCCGTGATGTCTTATAGTAATTATGCCTTTATTATTACGACCTTTTTTTCGATGATTTTTAACAATTAAATTTCTCTCTGGTTGTGACCTAGTAATATCATCAAAGGCCGTAAAAATAGTATTTCTTGTTCCAATTGTATAAACTTTACAGATGCGAATAGTCATCACTTTTACTCCTTAACCATTCTTTTTTCCTTAACTATTAGAAAAGAGTTCGATTTTATCATTGTTTGCTAATTTAACTACTACTTTTTTATAGCGTGGCCGAACACCGCTGAATCTACCTACGCGACGTTTTTTTTTTGGTAGATTACAACTATTAACTTTAATAACTTTTACATTAAATAAAAATTCAATTGATTTTTTTATATTAAATTTATTAAGCTTCGGATCTACCATAAAGGTATATTGATTATTTTCTAATAATAGAAGAGTTTTCGGTGTTGTTACTGGGTATTTAATTAAATCAATAAGTGAACTTAATTTTCTTTTAACCATTATAAGTATCCTCAATTATTTTTAGACTATCTTTCACTACCAGTAAGTTTTTAGCTAATAAAATTTGTTTCAAATTTAAATTATTAGCTAATGTTAATTGAATTGTTTTAATATTATTAGTTGATTGCAACAATTCTTTTTGTATTGTCGGAAGAATAATTAATGTCTTTTTTGTTAAGTTTATATTAAACTGCTCTAATATTTTAATAATATTTTTAGTCTTATATTCTGTGATGCTAATATTCTCTATCACAGTTATATTTTTTTCCTTTGCAACTAATAAATTTCGTAACCCTAATTTCCATTCTTTACGATTTATCTTATTTAAATATAATTTAGGTTTCGGTCCAAAGGAGACTCCACCCCCCTTCCATAAAGGTGAAGTGTTAGAACCAGCTCGAGCTCGTCCCATACCTTTTTGGCGCCAAGGTTTTCGACCTCCCCCTCTAACCTCCGCTCGCGTTAATGTACTTGCTGTACCTTGTCTTTCATTTAGTCTTTGTGTTAAATATGCACGCTGAATCACATAATTATTTGTATCATTAAGCTCTTTTACTTTTAAAGACAATGTTATTTTATCTGTATCTCCTTTTAAAGATTTAATAGTGAAAGTAAGAATTTTTTTTGAAATCATAGATCATTTTTTATTTTATTTTTTTAAGTTGATCTGAACAGCTAATACTTAATAAATTTCCAGATTTTCCTGGTATACTTCCTTTTAAAATTAAAAGATTTTGTTTCTCATCTATTCCTAAAATTCGTACTTTTGACACAGTAATTCTTTTTGCTCCTAATTGGCCTGCCATTTTTTTTCCAGGTAATACTCGACCTGGAGTTGTTCCTGGACCTATTGAACCTGGAGCCTTATGGTTTTTGGATCCATGAGTCATTGGTCCTCGTTTAAATTTATGTCTTTTCTGATTTCCACTAAAACCTTTTCCTATAGATTTTCCACTAACATTAACTAATTGACCAATTTCAAAGTGATTAACATTTATTATTTGTCCTAATGAATAATCATTTAAATCTGGAACTCTATACTCTTGCAAATGAAGTAAAGGTGGTAATCCATTTTTTGTTAGATGACCTAGTTCTGCTTTCGTAACTCTAATTCGTTTTCTTTTTAAATATCCGATTTGTATTGCGTTATAACCATTTTTAGATTCTGTCTTAAGTTGAGTAATAAAACAATTTCCAACCCTAATTATAGTAACAGGCAAAGCTAAACCATCTTTATTAAAGACCTGAGTCATTCCAATCTTATTTCCAAAGATTCCAATAGACACAATTATTTATACTCCAAGTTTATATTTTCTACTAAAATTAGCAATATTTAAATATCACTAATTTAAAATGATCAATATATTTAGATATTAAGGAAAATTATTTTATTTCAATGAAATTAATTAATAATCGTGTTAATTTTTGTCTATGACCAATTTTTTTACGATATTTTTTTTTTGGTTTCATTTTAAAAACAAGAATTTTAGAACCTAAAAAATGTTTACTAATTATTCCTTTTAATACGATATTAGTTAAATATGGCTGTCCAATAAAAGTATTTGTTTTTTTTTTTACGAATAAAATTCTTTTAATAAGAATAGTACTACCAAGTCTAAGGGGCAAACGATTCAATTCAATAAATTTATTTGGCTCTACCCAAAACTGGCGACCACTAGCTTCTATAATGGCATATTCCATTAGATAGAAATTATAAAACCAATTAATAGTTTTTCAAATTTCTTGAGACTCTCCAATGGTTTCTGTGTCTTGATTTTCAGAAGAGATTAAAAAGTCCTGGCATAAGCTATTTTCCCAAAGGACTCCTCCTTAAGTATCGTAGCTGTTATAGCGTTTCACCATTGAGTTCGAAATGGATCAATGTGGTTCCACTATCCTTTAAACACCAAGACAATATTTTAAAGCTAAAAAATAGTTCAAGTCCTCGATCTATTAGTACATCTCAGCTTAATATATTACTACACTTCTACTTGATGCCTATTCAAACGGCTAGTCTTGCCGTGATCTTACTTGTTTTCACAATGAGAGTACTCATCTTGAGGTGGGCTTCCCACTTAGATGCTTTCAGCGGTTATCCTTTCCATGCGTGGCTACCCAGCGTTTACCATTGGTATGATAACTGGTACACCAGCGGCATGTTCTTCTCGGTCCTCTCGTACTAAAGAAGAATCCTCTCAATACTCTAACGCCTACACCGGATATGGACCGAACTGTCTCACGACGTTCTGAACCCAGCTCACGTACCGCTTTCATGGGCGAACAGCCCAACCCTTGGGACGTACTACCGCCCCAGGATGCGATGAGCCGACATCGAGGTGCCAAACCTCCCCGTCGATGTGAACTCTTGGGGGAGATCAGCCTGTTATCCCTAGAGTAACTTTTATCCGTTGAGTGACGACTTTTCCACTCAATATCGCCAGATCACTAAGACCGACTTTCGTCTCTGTTCGACTTGTAAGTCTCACAGTCAAGCTTCCTTTTGCCTTTACACTCTTCGATCGATTTCTGACCGATCTGAGGAAACCTTTGTACGCCTCCGTTACCTTTTAGGAGGCGACCGCCCCAGTCAAACTGCCCGCCTGAAACTGTTCCCTGATCGGCTAACGATACAAGGTTAGAGTTCTAGTTTTATAAGAGTGGTATCTCACTGACGGCTCGATTAATCCCGTAAGATTAATGTCCCAGCCTCCCACCTATGCTGCGCAAATAAAACCCGAAACCAATTTCAAGTTACAGTAAAGCTTCATAGGGTCTTTCTGTCCAGGTGCAGGTAGTCCGCATCTTCACAGACAAGTCTATTTCACCGAGTCTCTCTCTGAGACAGTGTCCAAATCGTTACGCCTTTCGTGCGGGTCGGAACTTACCCGACAAGGAATTTCGCTACCTTAGGACCGTTATAGTTACGGCCGCCGTTCACCGGGGCTTCAGTTATTAGCGTCGTCATAAACTAACCAACTTCTTTAACCTTCCGGCACTGGGCAGGCGTCAGCCCCCATACGTTGTTTTACAACTTAGCGGAGACCTGTGTTTTTGGTAAACAGTCGCTTGGACCTTGTTATTGCAACCTAAAAGGTACCCCTTTTCCCGAAGTTACAGGGCTATTTTGCCGAGTTCCTTAGAGAGAGTTATCTCGCGCCCTTTGGTATACTCTACCAACCTACCTGTGTCGGTTTAGGGTACAGGTATTCTTTATTTATGACAGTGCAAGCTTTTCTTGGAAGCATAACATCAACTACTTCATATAACGCGCACGTTATTCCGTATTCATGACTTAGCTCAAAGTATTTTCTCTACTTCTCAACACCTTGTACATTTAAACCAATAACCATTAGTTGGCTAGTTTAGCTTTCTTCGTCCCTCGTTGCCAATAAAGAATAGTATAGGAATAAAACCTATTGTCCATCGACTACGCTTTTCAGCCTCGCCTTAGGTCCTGACTTACCCCCCGTGGACGAGCCTTCCGGAGGAAACCTTAGGTTTTCAGGGCATTGGATTCTCACCTATGTTTTCGCTACTCAAGCCGACATTCTCACTTCTGTTTCGTCCACGCCCGCTTACGCTAACGCTTCAATCTATAACAGAACGCTCCCCTACCGATATATAATATATATTTTTTTAATATCTCACAGCTTCGGCAAATTACTTAGTCCCATTCATTTTTGGCGCAGGATTACTCGACCAGTGAGCTATTACGCACTCTTTAAAGGATTGCTGCTTCTAAGCAAACCTCCTGGTTGTCTAAGTCTTCCCACCTCCTTTATCACTTAGCAATTATTTAGGGGCCTTAGCTGGTGATCTGGGCTGTTTCCCTCTTGACAATGGAGCTTATCCCCCATAGTCTTACTGGTTAGCTATACACTTAGTATTCAGAGTTTGCGTCGATTTGGTACCGAATTACCAGCCCGCACCGAAACAGTGCTTTACCCCTAAGCTATAACACTAACCGCTGCGCCTAAACACATTTCGGGGAGAACCAGCTAGCTCCGAATTCGATTGGCATTTCACCCCTAACCACAACTCATCTGCTGATTTTTCAACATCAGTCAGTTCGGACCTCCACTTAGTATTACCGAAGCTTCATCCTGGTCATGGTTAGATCATCCGGGTTCGGGTCCGTAAT